ACTGAAAGAAACCTCAAAAACGACAGAAAGGGGGGAAAGTGAGAAAGAACGAGATGTAGAAATAGAAACAACTTTCGAAACGAAGGGGACTAAACAGGAACAAGAGGGATTCACCGAAGAAGATCCTTCTCCTTCCCTTTTTTCGGAAGAAAGGGAGGATCCGGACAAAATCGATGAAACGGAAAGGATCCGAGTGAATGGAAAGGACAAAACAAAGGATGAATTCCACTTTCACTTAAAAGAAGAAGATAAAGACCTCTTCTGGTTTGAAAAACCCCCTGTGAGTCTTCTTTTCGACTATAAACGCTGGAATCGTCCATTGCGATATATAAAAAATTATCGATTCGAACATGCTGTAAGAAATGAAATGTCACAATATTTTTTTTATACATGTCAAAGTGATGGAAAACAAAGAATTTCTTTTACATATCCATCCAGTTTATCCGCTTTTTTTGAAATGCTACGACAAAAAATGTATTTTTATTTTTTTACAACAAAAAAAGTCGTCTGTGATGAACTGGATAAATTCTTCTATGATGAACTGCATAATTATTATTGTTGGATTTATACCAATGAAAAAAAATGGAGGAGCCTAAGGAACGAGTTTAGAGATAGAATTGAAGCCCTAGACAGAGAATCTCCTTATCTGGATGTACTCGAAAAAAAGACTCGAGTATGCAATAATAATAAAACTAAAGAAGAATACTTGCCTAAAATATATGATCCTCTCTTAAACGGATCCTATCGTGGAATAATTAAAAATTTTTTTTTACCTTCAATCCTAAATGAACCTTCAGTCAAAAATTCGATAGAGACAAATTTTATAAATAAACTCAATAAAGTTCATAGTATCCTTCTTTTTAAGGGTAAGGAACTTAATGTTCATAATTTGGAAGAGTTGTACCAGAAATTGGAAGGGAAAATAGCTACATTGGAAGAGAAATTGGACCAGAAATTGGAAGAGAAATTGGGACAAAAAATATATACATTGGATAAAAAATCATTAGCAAGAGAATTGAGTCTTTTAATCGATGAATTTGCTGAAGAATCAACATCAAATTTGAAAGGAATTTCTTTATTTCCGGAACAAAGACGAATTGATTCAGAAGATCCAGAAAAAGTTTTAAAATTTTTAATCGAAAGAGTCATAATTGATCCCATCATTCAAACAATATGCGATACAGCCATAATTCCTCCCATGGAAAAAACAACTCGAAAAAAATCGATTGGAATAAATAAAAAAGTCCCCCAATGGTCATACAAATTATTCAGAGAGGTAGAACAACTCGGAAAAACTGCAACAACGGAAGAGGGGGAAGAGTGGGTAGTAGATCATCAAATTCGCTCGAGGAAGGCGAAACGTATAGTTCTTTTTACGCAGGGTCCGGAGGAGGCAGAGAATGCCGACAAAACTAGGACGAAGCCTGATGAAATAGAAGAAGTGTATATGATAGATTATCCCTATGCAGCGGATTTTCGTCGAGACATAATCACAGGTTCTATGCGTGTTCAAAGACGTAAAACCCTTACGGGGAAAATGTTTCCCTTATATCCGTATTCCCCACTTTTTTTCGACAGAGTAGGATTTTCTTGGGATGTTCTTTTCGAACCATTCATATTATCAGTAATTGAGATTTCCGACCTAATACAAGACATTTTTAGAAAGGGTATAAAAGGAAGCGTAGCAAAAAGAATAAAGAAGTTGAAAAAACAAAAAAAAATGTACATGGAGGAAAACAAAAGCTACGAAGAAATTCAAAAAGAAGTCAATGAAATGGAAAAGGGGCGGGACGGGCAGACGGAAATGGAACGAATAGAAAGGACACGAGACAGAATATCAGACCTCTATGATATCCTTATTTATGCTCATGGAATAAGAGCTTTAATTTTACTAATTCAGTCGAGGCTTAGACAATCTATTGTATTACCTTCGTTGATACTAGCTAAAAATATTGTCCGTTTCTTATTACGCCAAGAGTCCGAGTGGGAGCAGGATATAAGGGAGATAAATAGAGAAGTGTATGTTATATGCACCTATAATGGTATGCCAGTACTAGAACCAAGAAGAAACGGAATTTTTCCTACAAAATGGGCCACAGAGGGTATACAAATAATGATACGATTTCCTTTCCGCCTGAAACCTCGGCACCGATCTAAGATACGACCTTCTCGTAGGGATCCAAATACAAAGCAGGAAAGTCCTGCTGCTTTTTTAACGATTTGGGGACTGGAAACTGACCGTCCTTTTGGTTCTCCTCTCGTAGGACTTGGTATTTTGTTTTGTTATTATTTTGGACCCCTTTTGAAAAAACTCCAAAAAGCAATTAGAAAGTGGAGTTTTCGAGGTCTAAAAAGTTTCAAAGAAAGAACAAAATTCTTGTTTCTAAAGGTCCAAAAAGAACCCAAAAAATTGAGAGAGGATTCGAGTGAAATAAAAAAAGATTCTATAATCAATCATCAGATGATTCATGAATCATCCATTCAAACCCGATCTATGGATTGGACAAATTATTCACTGACAGAAAAAAAAATGAAAGATCTGACTGATAGAACAAGCACAATCAGAAATAAAATAGAAAGAATTACAAAAGACAAGAAAAATGGATTTCGAACTCTAAAGAGAAATATTAGTCCTAACAAAACAAGTTATGGTGCTCAAAAATTAGCATCACTAAAAAATATTTTTCAGATATTAAAAAGAAGAAATGCTCGATTAATCCGTAAATCACATTATTTTTTAAAATGGATCGTGGAAAGGATATACACGGATATCCTTCTAGAGAGCTTTCCATATATCATTAATCGTCTTACTAATAGTCTTTATAGGCCCATGATCATTATAAAACTTTTTCGTAAATTCAAAAAAAAAAAAAATTTTGATACAAAAGAGAAAAAGATAATTGAGCGTATTTCAACTATACAAAAAAAACTTTCACCTTCTCGTATTCGTCATAAGATTCAGACGAAGTCGGGGGTTTCTTTTAAATTATCCCTCGTGTCACAGGCCTATGTATTTTACAAATTATCACAAACCCAGGTTATTAACTTGTATAAGTTAAGATCTGTCCTTCAATATGACGGAGCATCTTTATTTCTGAAGAATGAAATAAAAGATTATTTTCGAAGACAAGGAATAATTTCTTCCGAATTAAAGCATAAGAACCTTCAGAATTCTGGAATGAATCAATGGAAAAATTGGTTAAAGAGTCATTATCCATACGATTTATCTGAGCTAAAATGGTCTAAATTAGTACCGCAAAAATGGCGAAATATAGTCAATCAACATTGGAGGGTTGAAAATCAAAATTTAATCAAACGGGATTCAGATGAATCTGAAAGAGAGGAAAAGGTTTCGTTATTTCTAAATAAAAACGATCATTTTCGAAAAATGTATAGATATGATCTTTTAGCATATCAATCGATTTATTATGAAGATAAGACGGACTCATATAATTACAACATACATAAATCGAAATTAGTTGATATGGGGGCGAGTATCCCTATTACTAATTTTATAAGAAAAGATTATTTTATGTATATAAAAAATCCAGATAGAAAATATTTTGATACGAAAGGTCTTTTTTATCTCAAAATTAATAAATATAAAGAAATCAACCCATCCAATCAAAAGGGTTTCTTTTCTTTTTTTGATTGGATGGGAATGAATGAAGAAAGACTCAATCGTCCTGTATCGAAGCCGATACCTTGGTTATTCCCACAATTTGAGTTATTTTTTCATGTCTATAAAATGAAACCGGGGTTTATACCAATTCATTCACTTATTTTTCATTTTAATGAAGATGTTAGTCAAAAGAAAAATCTCACTAAAAAAAAAGGGGGGGATCTTATACGATCAAATGAAAAAGAAAAAAAAACCATAGGTCAAAGAGATCTCACATCAGATGCCCAAAACCGAGGGAACCCTGAATCTGTTCTCTCAAACCAACAAAAATATATGGAAGAACTTTATACGAAATCAGATATGAAAATGGGTAGAACGAAAAAGAAATCCAAAAGCATTTGGACTTGGGAAATAGACTTAAATGCGTTCATGAAAGGATCTTTTGCTTTGCAATTGAAATGGCTGCTGAGTCCTTTGACTTTGGAATTATTCGATTATGCGATGTCCGTACTTGAATGGGAAAAGGAAAGCAGAATGACAACAAAGTTTGGTTTCGGCTTTATTAAGAAGGAGGAGTTAACTCTGGATCCAATGCTAATCCGGGATTTGAATCTTTCAAAAATCCTAAAAGAGGGAATATTTATTATCGAACCCGTTCGTATACCTGTAAAACATAATGTAGAATTTATTATGTATCAAACCATAAGGATTTCTTTGGTTCATGAGATTAAACAAAAAAATAATCAAAGAAGATACAGAGAAAATATGGATAAGAATCATTTTGAGGAATCGCTTGCAAGACATCATGATTTTCTTGTTCCTGAAAATATTTTATCGTCTAGACGGCGTAGAGAATTGAGAATTCTAAGTTGTTTCAATTCAAGGAATAGTAATTGTGTGGATAAAAATCCAGTATTTTGCAATGGGAACAAGGTAAAAACCTGTGTTCAATTTTTGGATGAAAGCAAAGATCTTGATAGAGATAAAATGAAATTAATTCAATTCTTTCTTTGGCCCAATTATCGATTAGAAGATTTAGCTTGTATGAATCGCTATTGGTTTGATACTAATAATGGGAGTCGTTTCAGTATGTTAAGGATACGTATGTATCCACGATTGAAAATTGATTGATGATACAATTGTCTTATATATCCCCTACCATATATATATCGGGTGGATAACTAGCTGCGCACATGCCTTGTCTTACATCTTTTTTTGATACATGAATACTAATTCAATGACGTATCAATTAGATCATAAAATGAATCAATAAGGAAATTCGGATTGATTATTGTGTATACCAGATCAAAATACCTCGCATTATTATTACTGATCAGTAAAATTAATATTCGTAAAATAAAAATAGTAAATTAATAAAAAAATTGACGCATAAAATAAATACAAAAAAAGATAAGAAGAAATGCGCGCCCCACCTACATACTTGAAACCTTCTCCTACAAGAAAACTTGTAACACCCAACCCATTTGGAATTCCATCAATTACTCGTCTGTCAAAAAAATGAACTAGTTCGGACAATCCTCTTACACTCCGAATTACATATGTTGTATAAAAAGCATCGATGTAACCACGATGATGGGCCCAATCATATATTAAATTTTTTATTTTGTCTGAAAAACCCCTATTTGGGTGCCTTTTGGCAAAATAATTAATTAAGGCAAAATTTTGTAAGGATGAATAAACGGGTTTATATAAAAAAGACGCTATAACTATTCCCGAATAAGCTATACTAACCGAAAAAGTTGCATTTGTTACAAATTCCGCCCAATCAAAATTCTTTGGATTATTCAATTTTGGATGCAAAAGGTTTATAGATGGGGTTAACCATTTGGACAATATATCCAAATCTATGCCTTCTTGGTTGAAAGGAATTCCTATGAGTCCAATGAATAAAGTAAATAAAATCAATACAAGCAGCGGGAATAACATAGTATTGTCTGATTCGTGAGGATATGGCGACAATTTTTTATTGTCACAATTATAAAAAAAAAGACAGGATCGCATCGTTTTTTTTAGATTTCCGTGTGGATTCTTAGAAACACTTTCGTTATTTTTTTTTTGCAAGAAAGTTAATAAACGAAAATTTTTGTTAATAGGTTTTAATCCCTCTTGGCCCCATAAGGATATTGAATAGAAGGAACTACTTTTTTTTCCATTGTAATTTTGAAACTGAACATTTAAATGACCCTCAAACGTAAGTAAATAGATGCGAAACATATAAAATGCAGTTAATGCTGCTGTAGCCCAGGCTATGCTTGCGAAAATTGGTGAATACAACCAACTATTATTAAGAATTTCATCTTTGGACCAAAAACACGCAAGAGGCGGAATACCAGAAAGAGAAAGTGTACCTAAAAAAAAAGCAGTTTTTGTAATTGGCGCGTGCTTTTTTAACCCCCCCATAAAAACCATATTCTGGCTTTTCTCTGGAGAATACCCAACAATAGCTTCCATAGAATGAATAATAGATCCAGATCCTAAAAACAATAATGCTTTTGAGTAAGCATGAGTAATCAAATGAAATAAAGCAGCTTGATAAGACCCCATACCTAGAGCTAACATCATATACCCCAATTGAGACATTGTAGAATAAGCTAAACTTCTCTTAATGTCTTTTTGAGCAAGAGCTAAAGTAGCCCCTAAAAGTACTGTTATTATACCTATTAAAGCGATTAGATTGAGTATGGAGGGGATGACTATCAAAAGAGGAAAAAGTCTAGCGACAAGAAAAATACCCGCTGCTACCATAGTAGCAGCATGTATAAGAGCCGAAATAGGAGTAGGCCCCTCCATAGCATCAGGTAACCATACATGAAGGGGGAATTGCGCGGATTTGGCAACTGCACCAGCAAATAATAAGAAAGTGCATACAGTTCCAATTAACAAATGTATTTCATTATTCGAAATGGAGGTATTGAATATTTCGAACAAATCTCGAAATTCGAAACTGCCCGTTAGCCAATAAAGACCTAAAATGCCTAATAATAAACCAAAATCCCCTACACGATTCGTCACAAACGCTTTTTGACAAGCATTTGCTGCAATAGGTCGTGTAAACCAAAAACCTATTAATAGATACGAGCACATTCCAACTAATTCCCAAAAAATATAAATTTGTAGTAAATTCGAACTTGTAACTAAGCCAAGCATAGAGGTATTGAAAAAACTCAGATAAGCAAAGAATCTTAAATATCCTTGATCATGAGACATATAACTGTCACTATAAATAAGAACTAGAATACCAACAGTAGTGATTAACATTGACATAATAGAAGTAAGCGGATCAACCAAGTAACCGAACTCTAAAGAAAAATCATTATTGATGGTCCAAGACCATACGGATTGGTAGATAGAATTGCTATTTATTTGTTGAATAGACAAGTTAATTGAAAAAAGCATAACTAGACTCAATAACGAAATACTAGGAAAAGCCCATATACGACGAAGATTTGTTGTTGTTGTCGGAAAAAGAAGAAGTCCCGCTCCGATTAACAAAGGAACTGTAAGTGGAATAAAAGGTATGATCCATGCATATTGGTAAATATGTTCCATAAAAAATAAAAGTTGATTTTCGATTCACCGGCTATTACCTCTTTTAAAAAATTTTTTAAAAGGTCAATAAAACGAATTAAGATATGCAATACAATAATAGAATTTTCTTTCTATTCGAAATCGAAACTCTTAGACTAAGCATTTTCTTACTATTGAACTCAAGAAATTCGAATTGGTCAAATGAAAAATAGTTAGTAGTGAAACTCAATACTTCTAAATCCTTAGTTATTAAATAAACTATTGAAATTTCTTTCTTTTTGTTTATTTAGAATTAGAATTATTCTCTTTAAGTTATTAGTTCTCTGTAAAACTATTTTCTTGATTATCTTCTATTCCAATAAAGCAGATTTCGCTTTTTTAACGATAGCCAAGACTTTACTTTCGATTTTACATAACATAAAAAGAATAAATGTTAAAAACATATAAAATAATGTCTACTTTAACTAAATAACTAGTCTCATTTTTTTGTATTTTAACTTAAAAAAAGTTAAACAAAAAAAATGCCATATCCATATATATTTTTAAAAGAATCAAGTTTTCCATTAGTTAATTAGGTTAAGAGCAGCTTAACTCTTCTAAATTTTTAATTTTTACCCCTCGACGTGTTTATTACGTGACATGTAAATAAAATTTTCAATACAATACAAAAATAGAAATATATAAGTTTAAAGTTTGCTTCTTGATTTTATTTTTGACGATACACTGTATTCAATACATAGAAATTTCAATAACAAAAAGATAAGAAAACTGAGAGTCTCTCTTCTCTCATAATCTATAACTAAATAAAAAAATAGGAAAGAAAGATTCCTTTGCTTTGAACAATAGATGTCTTTCACATCCAACTATAACAATGAATATTTCTTTTAAAATGGCAGTTCCAAAAAAGCGTACTTCAATCTCCAAAAAGCTTATTCGTAAAAATTTTTGGAAAAGAAAAGGATATTCGGCAGCATTAAAAGCTTTTTCATTAGCGAAATCTATTTCTACCGGCAATTCAAAAAGTTTTTTTATACGAAAAATAAGTAATAAAATCTTAGAGCAATCGGAATAGATCTGACTCAAAAAAACTTCTACAAAATTTCCTTTAGAATTTATATTCATACAACAGAAAAATCGAAAAAACGCATTTAAATTATAAATGTAAATCATAGATAAATATAGAATTAATGCTTTGTATTCATTACTATTTTTGCTCAATATGAAATAGAACTTGCTTCTCTCTTATGATATGTAGAATTGAAATGCGTCTGTCTGTATACTCAAAAATAGTACTGAAAACTAGAAGACTTCCCTACCCTTCTTTTTTTGAGTCTATTTTTTTTATGGGATGGGGATTCTGACTTTCCCCATCAACCGCCGGATCCCAATACCTAATAGAAAATCAAAGGGTTTTTATATCTATGGAAGAGCAAACAAAAAATTTTGAATCAAAAAGGGATCCTTAATAAAGATGTCTCTGAATTGTTATCTATCTCCTTTTTTTAATCGAAATTAAAAATTTTTACGATATGAAATTACTGTAATATTGAATCGGTTTGTTGAAAATTATGATCAACAAAAATACTATTTTTGTTTTCATTGATAAGATAAATCCATTTGGTTATTTCATATATATATATTTTTAAGAAGATAAAAAATAAGAAAAAAATTCATTATTACTCTATTAAGATAAGAAAAAACTTTGAGTTCCCTCTCTGGCTTGAAGGCGGATTTATAGCGTTACAAGAGTTCAATTTAAAAAAAAATCGCCATTGAATTAACTCTTTCAATCTCGACGATTAAAGATAAATAGATTATTATGATTTCAAACAAGCCGCTATGGTGAAATTGGTAGACACGCTGCTCTTAGGAAGCAGTGCTAGAGCATCTCGGTTCGAGTCCGAGTAGCGGCACAGCATTTTCGAAATTATAAAAACGAATCGAATAGTTCTAGAATGAATAATAATCATCGCAACGAGCATAATTTCGATTTCATAATTTATAATTGAGGCATTTCTTATCTTTTTTATATTCTTATGATATCTTTTACTTTAGAGCATCTTTTCAATCATATTTCCTTTTCGATCGTTTCCATTGTAATTACAGTTCATTTAATGACTTTAGTAATTAACGAAATAGTAGAACTAGATGAGTCGTTAGAAAAGGGTATGGTACTTACTTTTTCCTGTATAACGGCATTATTAAGTATTCGTTGGATTTATTCGGGGCATTTCCCATTAAGTAATTTATATGAATCATTAATCTTCCTTTCGTGGAATTTTTATATTATTCATATGATTCCTTATTTAAAAAAACATAAAAAAAAATTAAGTGCACTAACCGCGCCCGGTGCTATTTTTACCCAGGGCTTTGCTACTTCGGGCTTTTTAGCTCAAATGAAACAATCCACAATATTAGTACCCGCTCTCCAATCTCAGTGGTTAATGATGCATGTAAGTATGATGATATTGGCCTATGCGGCCCTGTTATGTGGATCATTATTATCAGCAGCCCTTCTAGTCATTACATTTAAAAACAATAGCAGTCCTTTTTTTGTTAAAAGAAAATTTTTATTAAACGAGTCTTTGTTCTTCGGGAAAATTCAATACATGAATAAAGACAACAACATTGTACAAACCCCTTATTTCTTTTCTCTTAGGAATTATTATAGGTCTCAGTTAATTGAACAATTAGATCATTGGAGTTCCCGCGTTATTAGTCTAGGATTTGTCTTTTTAACCCTAGGTATTCTTTCAGGAGCAGTATGGGCTAATGAAGCATGGGGATCTTATTGGAATTGGGACCCAAAGGAAACATGGGCATTTATTACTTGGACCATATTCGCGATTTATTTACATATTAAAACAAATTTAAATTTTAAAAGTAAAAATTCGGCAATTGTGGCTTCTATAGGATTTCTTATAATTTGGATATGCTATTTTGGGGTCAATCTATTAGGAATAGGATTACATAGTTATGGTTCATTTCCATTAAAAAATTGAATTGAAGAAAGGACCTAACCTAACGAATACAGCCCCAGGACAGGGTATATCACATATAAATATAAAAAAAGCAAGCCTCATCGAGAACCATTTGAATCACTATACTACTTGATTGAAATGGTTCTCACAAACGTCAAACTATCCAATTGGAATGAAAACTATCTATAAAAAAAATTAGATAGGATAGTTTCTACCTTCTCAACTGATAGTGAGAGAACGAAATCGGGGTAAATTCCAATACCTATTACTGGTAGAAAGATAACGAGTGAAACAAATAACTCTCGCGGACCAGAATCAAAAAAAGAAGAGTTTGCACTATTCAGTAACTTATATCCATAGAAAATTTGGCGTAACATAGATAATAAATAAATAGGAGTTAATATCATTCCAATTGCCATGCCAAACGTAATTAGGACTTTTGACATTAAAAAAAATTTTTGACTGGTAATTATTCCAAAAAATACTATTAATTCGGCAAAAAAACCACTCATGCCCGGTAACGCAAGGGAAGCCATAGAAAAAGTACTAAAGAGCGTGAATATTTTTGGCATTGAAATGGCTATTCCGCCAATTTCGTCGAGATAAACAAGACGTATTCTATCATAACTCGTTCCTGCCAGGAAAAAAAGCGCAGCACCAATAAATCCATGAGAGACTATTTGTAAAATGGCTCCGTTGAATCCCGTTTCAGTTATAGAACTAATTCCTATAATTATGAAACCCATATGAGATACAGAAGAATATGCTATTCTTTTTTTTAAATTACGTTGCCCCGAAGATGCTGAAGCTGCATAGATTATTTGTATTGCGCCTATTATCATCAACCAAGGAGAAAATATAGAATGAGCGTGAGGTAATAATTCCATATTGATCCGAACCAATCCATATGCTCCCATTTTTAATAGGATTCCGGCTAAAAGCATACAAGTACTGTAATGTGCTTCTCCATGGGTATCTGGTAACCATGTATGTAGAGGTATAATCGGCAATTTTACAGCAAAAGCAATAAGAAATCCAATATAAAATATTAGTTCTAATCCCACAGGATACGACCGATTAGCTAACGTTTCCAAATTTAATGTTGGTTCATTAGAACCATATAACCCGACACCCAAAACTCCCATTAACAGAAAAATGGAACCCCCCGCAGTGTACAAAATAAACTTTGTAGCTGAGTAGAGACGTTTCTTTCCTCCCCACATGGATAAAAGTAGATAAACGGGAATTAATTCTAATTCCCACATTAGAAAAAAAAGTAAAAGGTCTCGAGAAGAAAATAACCCTATTTGACCGCTATACATTGCTAACATCAAGAAATGGAATAATCGTGAATCCCGAGTAACAGGCCAAGCCGCTAAAGTAGCTAAAGTCGTGATGAATCCTGTCAGTAAAACGGGCCCGATAGAAAGCCCGTCTATTCCCAATCTCCAGTGAAAATCAAAAAAGTTAATCCAGTTATAATCTTCGGCCAGTTGTATTAATGGATCATCTGGCTGGAAATGATAACAAAACACATAGGTTGTTAGTAGGAATTCTAATATACATATACACATAGTATACCATCTAATTACCTTATTACCCCTATGCGGGAGAAAGAAAATGAATGAACCCGCAAATATAGGGAAAACTACAATTAAGGTTAACCAAGGAAAATAATTCGTGGTAAAGACAAAATACACTTGGACTAAAAAACCCGTACTCGAATAAGAACAAAATACGATATATATATTTCATTTGCATTTCGAGCGCGGGTTTTTATCGGTAAAAAAAAAATCGACTGGATTCAAGTGGAGTTTTCTGGAACGTATTAATAAGCTAGACCCATACTGCGAGTTGTTTCATGCCATAAATAAACTCGAACACTCAAAAAATCGGTTGGACAGGCGGATTCACATCTCTTACAACCAACACAATCCTCTGTTCTTGGGGCGGAAGCTATTTGTTGAGCTTTACATCCGTCCCACGGTATCATTTCTAAGACATCCGTGGGGCAGGCTCGGACACATTGAGTACATCCTATACATGTATCATAAATCTTTACTGAGTGTGACATTGGATCTATACCTTTTTTTGAATCTCATAAATTTTCGATCTAGTATAACTCTTATTGTATGTAAATGAATTACATATTCCAAGACCAGACGAATCGATGATTCACCAGAATTTGTTGAATCAACTTATTTCTGGGTCAGTTTAGAAAATAGGTACAAAATACTTTGATTTCTTCCATTTTTGAAGATTCTTCATACCTAGTAATATCGTTTGAATTTTTCTATAAAAATGATAGTAATACTACTTATTCAACAAATTCGATTGATTAATACGAGTTGATTTTCTGTTCCGATAAATTGCCGAAACAATAGCTGGTCCAATAGCTGCTTCAGCGGCTGCAATCGCTATCACAAAAATGGAGAAAATGTTTCCTTTTAGTTGACGACTATCAAAAAAGTCAGAAAATGTTACGAAATTAAGATTAACCGCATTCAATATAAGTTCAAGACACATAAGAGCTCTAACTAAATTTCGGCTTGTGATTAATCCATAGATACCGATTGAAAATAAATAGGCACTCAAAACAAGTACATGTTCGAGCATCATTGAGCAACTCCTTATCAATCTTTATTTATTTCATTTCAATATGAACAAGAATTTCATTCACTCGAATCGAACAAATAAATCCATAGCAAAGAAGTATGTTAGTAATAGATTGACATTTATATTTTTTATTATACATCAATTCAAATAGAATAGAATTGAATGTATACGATAAAACAGAAGAAAGTTTGATTTGGAGTGTGCTTTTAGAGATTTTTTTTATTGACGGGCTACGGCAATTGCACCTATTAAAGCAACTAAAAGAATTATCGAAATGAGTTCAAATGGGAGAAAAAATTCTGTTGATAAATGAATTCCAATTTGTTGACTATTATTTATCAAGTCTTGTTCTATAATCTGGTTTAATTTTGTAGTCCAAATAATTCCATACCATGACGTATTTAGAATAGTAATAATTAAGAAAACAAAAATACTGGTACAAACTAACAAAGTAATTCCGTCCCCAAGAGTCCAAAGCCGAAAATCTTTGTCATATTCTAAGCCGTTGATGAACATTACAGCAAATATGATTAAAACATTTATAGCTCCTACGTAAATAAGGAGTTGTGCAGAAGCTACAAACTGAGAGTTTGCTAGAATATAGAATAAAGATATACAAACAAGAACCAATCCCAGTGAAAAGGCAGAAAAAATGGGATTGGTAAATAATATAACCCCTAGGCCTCCTAATATAAGACCTGATCCCAGAAAGACTAAAAGAAAATCATGTATTGGTCCGGGTAAATCCATTCGATGAAAAAAGATATAAAAAATCGGACTCTTTCATGATCTTATTGAACTGATCAGGAGAAGTTAAGTTGATTTATTTAGGACACATTCCTAGTTGAATGCAATTCTAATGGATGCGAATTTATGTAGGTACAGTTAGTAGAATAATCACATTCTTTATCTGAAAGGCTAGTTCGAATCTAGTTGAAATCATTCTATTATATTCAAAAAAAATTTCCAAAGAAATCTTCAGTTTTCATGAACCAATCAGATCAATAGTTTTTTTCGTTTCCAAAGAAAAAACCTGTTAATACCCTTAAAAACCTGTTAATACCCTTAGTAATAAAAATATAGGGTTCGTGAATCAATATCTTTCTTTTTTATTGAATTGAGGCCAATTCAATACAGTTCGAATTGTGTAATCGTCAATTATTGATATTGGTAAACGACCTAAAGAAATTTGATTATAATTTAATTCATGACGATCATACGTAGAAAGCTCATATTCTTCAGTCATTGATAAACAATTTGTTGGGCAATACTCAACGCAATTACCACAAAAAATACAGATTCCGAAATCAATACTGTAATTAAGTAACCATTTCTTTCGAATATCTGTTTCGAATTTCCAATCTACAACAGGTAGATCTATAGGACATACACGAACACATACCTCACAAGCAATGCATTTATCGAATTCAAAGTGAATTCGACCGCGAAAGCGCCCTGAGGTGAGCAATTTTTCATAGGGGTATTGAATAGTTACAGGTAAACGATTCGCATGCGATAAGGTAATAAAAAACCCTTGACCAATGTACCTAGCCGCTCGTACTGTTTGTTGACCATAATTAAGGAACCCAGTTACCATAGGGAACATATCCTAAATATCGCTAAAAAGTTGTCTGTTTCTTTCTCTTGTTTGGAACAAGTTATCAATCTAATTACTAGTGAATAAAAAAATATTCTATTTTGCTTATATTATAGTGAAAAGAGTTGGGAAGAAGTTGTTAATAATAAATTACCTAAAGAAATAGGTAAAAGAAATTTCCATCCAAGATTTAATAGTTGGTCCATTCTCAGTCTAGGTAACGTCCATCTTGTTGTGATAGAAATGAACAAGAATAAAAAGGTTTTCGCTAGTGTAATGAAAATACCAATTGTTGTTCCAAAGACTCCATCCCTTGCATTTATTTCAAAAAGGTCAGGAACGAGTATGTACGGAATAGATAAATTCCAGCCTCCCAAGTAAAGAACTGTTACAAATAATGAAGAAACTAGTAGATTTAGATAGGAAGCAACATAAAATAAACCAAATTTAATACCCGAATATTCTGTTTGATAACCTGCTACTAATTCTTCCTCTGCTTCTGGTAAATCAAAAGGTAATCTTTCACATTCAGCTAGAGAAGAAATTATAAAAACGAGAAATCCTATAGGTTGACGCCACAAATTCCACCCCCAAAAACCATATTTGGATTGAGCCTCAACTATATCAACTGTACTTAAACTGTTAGATAATTCTAGTCGGTGATAAGATCACTGTTATCATCGCTATTACAGAACCGTACATGAGATTTTCGCCTCATACGGCTCCTCGAGGGTCCCACATAAATCTAAGGACTGCTTCGATATTCTTTAATGTTGATATTTTTGTAGGATAGATAGAGTCAAAAGTAATCAAAAGGTCCCGAATTAGACCAACGGAATTCTGTCTGCTATACTAAAGGGCTTCTGAATTGATCTCATCCTTTACTTTTTTTCTTAAGACTTAAATAAAAAAAAATAAAGAGTCTTTTTTTTTTAATATTAAGAGATATCTCACGTTATCCTTTTTGATTACGAAAAGAAATTAACTAACATGAAGTGTAGCTTTCTTAATACGGCTATAGGATAGCAAGAAGAATAAAAAATTTTGCAATTATATTCTTTCTATTTTTTCTTTCTTTTTTGTTTTAGTAAAAAAAGAAGTAAAGGATTACTTCGTTCCTGATAGTCATTCACTTTATCGGTGGATAGTAGCATACTCTGGATCGTATTCTGGGGAGTACTACTTGATCATTTCTACAAATTTAAAGCCCCAATTAGTATTTCGTTTATGTGGAATTTTTTCCAATAACTTATTAAATCTCTATTACTAACCCTTTGTGTACCTTGGTCTTCCTAACCATCCACTCAGTTTTGCTCAATCTAGTCGACAATTCGTGTCATGTATAGTAATACATACAAATGATAGCACGAGGTCCAACAAATGGATCTGTTTAACCCGCTTCAAGCCATGCTAACTAATCAACCAGTCTTGGGGTAAATAGTTTTTCTTTACTGCTTCTATTTAGTTATATTCACTTTGGCGTAATTCTTGTACCTAGGAAATGAGACTCAATCTTTTTACTGCGAATTTAGAAGCTGTTTTCTTTCACTCATCTAACTATCCGGTTTAGTTCATCAACTCGAAGGTTGAATAAAAAAGAAAGTTATCTATGTATTTTAGTTAATTCTTAGAAAACTCTCCAACGAAAAAAATTGTGGAAAATTTATGCTTCAACGAATCACACGTAGAGATATTGATAACACACATAGAGTTAATGGTATTTCATAACTAATCGATTGGGCCGCAGCCCGTAGACCGCCTAAAAAGGAATATTTATTATTTGATCCATATCCTGACATAAGAAGCCCAATGGGAGCAATACTTGAAATGGCGATCCATAAAAAAACACCATTACTGAGATCGACTAGAATAAGTCGATAACTAAAAGGAATTACTGAATAACTTAGTAGAATTGATATAACTGCTATGGAGGGTCCAATACTAAATAAACCCCTATCTCCTCTTGATGGAAGAAGGTTTTCTTTGAAAAGTAGTTTTGTTCCGTCGGCTAGAGCTTGAAGGATTCCTAAGGGGCCCGCATATTCCGGTCCAATGCGTTGTTGTATCCCTGCGGATATTTCTCTTTCTAACCACACAATTACTAGTACACCTAGTGTGATTCCCAAAATAAGAATAAAAATAGGTATAAGCATCCATATAGTCCCATAGACTTCTTTTAAGGATTCCAACATAGAAAAAGAATTGATAGCTTGTACTCCTGGTGTATCAATTATCATTTCAACGATCAATTTCTCCCATAATGATATCTATGCTACCTAGTATTGTCATAATATCAGCCAATTTCATTCTTTTAACTAACTGAGGAAGAATTTGCAAATTGATAAAACCCGGCGGGCGAATTTTCCATCTCCACGGAAAAACACTCTGATCTCCTATCAAATAAATTCCCAATTCGCCCTTTGGGGCCTCGATTCTTACATAAAGTTCTTGTCTCGATAACTCAACCGTGGGCGATGGCTTTTTACTAATGAATCGATATTCAAAATTATTCCACTCAGGATCTCTTACTCTATTAAAGCGTCGGCTTTCCAAATTTTCATAGGGCCCCCCCGGAATTCCTTCTAGAGCTTGTTGAATAATTTTTACCGATTCCACCATTTCCCCAATTCGGATTAAATAACGAGCCAACGAATCCCCCTCCGTCTGCCATTGAACTTCCCAATCAAATTCTTCATAACATTCATAAGGATCCACTTTACGAAGATCCCATTCTATTCCGGAAGCCCGTAACATTGGTCCGGATAAACCCCAATTTAGTGCCTCTTCTCCGCTAATAAGGCCCACCCCTTCAACGCGTTCCAAAAAAATAGGATTTCGCGTAATAAGCTTTTGATATTCAGCAATTGCTGTTAAAAAATACTCGCAGAAATCCAAAGATTTATCTATCCAGCCATAAGGTAGATCGGCAGCGACTCCTCCGATACGAAAAAAATTATGCATCATTCTCATACCAGTGGCAGCTTCAAATAGATCATATATCAATTCTCTTTCTCTGAAAATGTAGAAGAATGGGGTTTGTGCGCCAATATCCGCCATAAAAGGTCCAAGCCATAACAAATGAGAAGCTATCCGACTTAACTCCAACATAATAACTCGGATATAGCTAGCCCGTTTAGGTACTTGAATATTTCCTAATTGTTCCGGTGCATTTATAGTTATTGCTTCTGTGAACATAGTAGCTAAATAATCCAAACGTGTTACATAAGGCAAGTATTGTATAATTGTTCGATTTTCCGCAATTTTTTCCATCCCTCTGTGCAAATAACCCAGTACCGGTTCACAGTCAATAACATCTTCACCATCTAAAGTAACAATGAGTCGAAGAACGCCATGCATTGATGGGTGTTGAGGCCCCATATTTACTACCATTAGATCTTTTCTTGTAACTGGTCCAGTCATAAGTTTTTTCCGTATTTCGTAATTGCTGAAAACTAAAAGACGTTCATCAAATTTGATTGAAGACCGAATAAATCAAAGACAATAATTATTCAAATTAACGTTTTTTTATCTCTCGAATATTCAATTGACTAATTAATTCTTTATAACGTATTCTATTTTTTTTTGAAAAATAAACCAAAAGGCGTTGACGTTTTCCCAAAATCTTCCGTAGGCCTCTCTGAGATGAATAGTCTTTTTTGTGTAATTCCAAATGCGAACTAAGTCTTAGTATCTTATTGGTGAAAGAAAATACTTGAAATTCAACAGACCCTTTCTTTTCTTCTGTTGAAATAACGGATATAAATGCATTTTTTGGCATAACTATAGAAATCTATATAAATATCTATCTTCGCTTCGGTCAATTTTTTTATTAATTTACTATTTTTATTTTACGAATATTAATTTTACTGATCAGTAATAATAATGCGAGGTATTTTGATCTGGTATACACAATAATCAATCCGAATTTCCTTATTGATTCATTTTATGATCTAATTGATACGTCATTGAATTAGTATTCATGTATCAAAAAAAGATGTAAGACAAGGCATGTGCGCAGCTAGTTATCCACCCGATATATATATGGTAGGGGATATATAAGACAATTGTATCATCAATCAATTTTCAATCGTGGATACATACGTATCCTTAACATACTGAAACGACTCCCATTATTAGTATCAAACCAATAGCGATTCATACAAGCTAAATCTTCTAATCGATAATTGGGCCAAAGAAAGAATTGAATTAATTTCATTTTATCTCTATCAAGATCTTTGCTTTCATCCAAAAATTGAACACAGGTTTTTACCTTGTTCCCATTGCAAAATACTGGATTTTTATCCACACAATTACTATTCCTTGAATTGAAACAACTTAGAATTCTCAATTCTCTACGCCGTCTAGACGATAAAATATTTTCAGGAACAAGAAAATCATGATGTCTTGCAAGCGATTCCTCAAAATGATTCTTATCCATATTTTCTCTGTATCTTCTTTGATTATTTTTTTGTTTAATCTCATGAACCAAAGAAATCCTTATGGTTTGATACATAATAAATTCTACATTATGTTTTACAGGTATACGAACGGGTTCGATAATAAATATTCCCTCTTTTAGGATTTTTGAAAGATTCAAATCCCGGATTAGCATTGGATCCAGAGTTAACTCCTCCTTCTTAATAAAGCCGAAACCAAACTTTGTTGTCATTCTGCTTTCCTTTTCCCATTCAAGTACGGACATCGCATAATCGAATAATTCCAAAGTCAAAGGACTCAGCAGCCATTTCAATTGCAAAGCAAAAGATCCTTTCATGAACGCATTTAAGTCTATTTCCCAAGTCCAAATGCTTTTGGATTTCTTTTTCGTTCTACCCATTTTCATATCTGATTTCGTATAAAGTTCTTCCATATATTTTTGTTGGTTTGAGAGAACAGATTCAGGGTTCCCTCGGTTTTGGGCATCTGATGTGAGATCTCTTTGACCTATGGTTTTTTTTTCTTTTTCATTTGATCGTATAAGATCCCCCCCTTTTTTTTTAGTGAGATTTTTCTTTTGACTAACATCTTCATTAAAATGAAAAATAAGTGAATGAATTGGTATAAACCCCGGTTTCATTTTATAGACATGAAAAAATAACTCAAATTGTGGGAATAACCAAGGTATCGGCTTCGATACAGGACGATTGAGTCTTTCTTCATTCATTCCCATCCAATCAAAAAAAGAAAAGAAACCCTTTTGATTGGATGGGTTGATTTCTTTATATTTATTAATTTTGAGATAAAAAAGACCTTTCGTATCAAAATATTTTCTATCTGGATTTTTTATATACATAAAATAATCTTTTCTTATAAAATTAGTAATAGGGATACTCGCCCCCATATCAACTAATTTCGATTTATGTATGTTGTAATTATATGAGTCCGTCTTATCTTCATAATAAATCGATTGATATGCTAAAAGATCATATCTATACATTTTTCGAAAATGATCGTTTTTATTTAGAAATAACGAAACCTTTTCCTCTCTTTCAGATTCATCTGAATCCCGTTTGATTAAATTTTGATTTTCAACCCTCCAATGTTGATTGACTATATTTCGCCATTTTTGCGGTACTAATTTAGACCATTTTAGCTCAGATAAATCGTATGGATAATGACTCTTTAACCAATTTTTCCATTGATTCATTCCAGAATTCTGAAGGTTCTTATGCTTTAATTCGGAAGAAATTATTCCTTGTCTTCGAAAATAATCTTTTATTTCATTCTTCAGAAATAAAGATGCTCCGTCATATTGAAGGACAGATCTTAACTTATACAAGTTAATAACCTGGGTTTGTGATAATTTGTAAAATACATAGGCCTGTGACACGAGGGATAATTTAAAAGAAACCCCCGACTTCGTCTGAATCTTATGACGAATACGAGAAGGTGAAAGTTTTTTTTGTATAGTTGAAATACGCTCAATTATCTTTTTCTCTTTTGTATCAAAATTTTTTTTTTTTTTGAATTTACGAAAAAGTTTTATAATGATCATGGGCCTATAAAGACTATTAGTAAGACGATTAATGATATATGGAAAGCTCTCTAGAAGGATATCCGTGTATATCCTTTCCACGATCCATTTTAAAAAATAATGTGATTTACGGATTAATCGAGCATTTCTTCTTTTTAATATCTGAAAAATATTTTTTAGTGATGCTAATTTTTGAGCACCATAACTTGTTTTGTTAGGACTAATATTTCTCTTTAGAGTTCGAAATCCATTTTTCTTGTCTTTTGTAATTCTTTCTATTTTATTTCTGATTGTGCTTGTTCTATCAGTCAGATCTTTCATTTTTTTTTCTGTCAGTGAATAATTTGTCCAATCCATAGATCGGGTTTGAATGGATGATTCATGAATCATCTGATGATTGATTATAGAATCTTTTTTTATTTCACTCGAATCCTCTCTCAATTTTTTGGGTTCTTTTTGGACCTTTAGAAACAAGAATTTTGTTCTTTCTTTGAAACTTTTTAGACCTCGAAAACTCCACTTTCTAATTGCTTTTTGGAGTTTTTTCAAAAGGGGTCCAAAATAATAACAAAACAAAATACCAAGTCCTACGAGAGGAGAACCAAAAGGACGGTCAGTTTCCAGTCCCCAAATCGTTAAAAAAGCAGCAGGACTTTCCTGCTTTGTATTTGGATCCCTACGAGAAGGTCGTATCTTAGATCGGTGCCGAGGTTTCAGGCGGAAAGGAAATCGTATCATTATTTGTATACCCTCTGTGGCCCATTTTGTAGGAAAAATTCCGTTTCTTCTTGGTTCTAGTACTGGCATACCATTATAGGTGCATATAACATACACTTCTCTATTTATCTCCCTTATATCCTGCTCCCACTCGGACTCTTGGCGTAATAAGAAACGGACAATATTTTTAGCTAGTATCAACGAAGGTAATACAATAGATTGTCTAAGCCTCGACTGAATTAGTAAAATTAAAGCTCTTATTCCATGAGCATAAATAAGGATATCATAGAGGTCTGATATTCTGTCTCGTGTCCTTTCTATTCGTTCCATTTCCGTCTGCCCGTCCCGCCCCTTTTCCATTTCATTGACTTCTTTTTGAATTTCTTCGTAGCTTTTGTTTTCCTCCATGTACATTTTTTTTTGTTTTTTCAACTTCTTTATTCTTTTTGCTACGCTTCCTTTTATACCCTTTCTAAAAATGTCTTGTATTAGGTCGGAAATCTCAATTACTGATAATATGAATGGTTCGAAAAGAACATCCCAAGAAAATCCTACTCTGTCGAAAAAAAGTGGGGAATACGGATATAAGGGAAACATTTTCCCCGTAAGGGTTTTACGTCTTTGAACACGCATAGAACCTGTGATTATGTCTCGACGAAAATCCGCTGCATAGGGATAATCTATCATATACACTTCTTCTATTTCATCAGGCTTCGTCCTAGTTTTGTCGGCATTCTCTGCCTCCTCCGGACCCTGCGTAAAAAGAACTATACGTTTCGCCTTCCTCGAGCGAATTTGATGATCTACTACCCACTCTTCCCCCTCTTCCGTTGTTGCAGTTTTTCCGAGTTGTTCTACCTCTCTGAATAATTTGTATGACCATTGGGGGACTTTTTTATTTATTCCAATCGATTTTTTTCGAGTTGTTTTTTCCATGGGAGGAATTATGGCTGTATCGCATATTGTTTGAATGATGGGATCAATTATGACTCTTTCGATTAAAAATTTTAAAACTTTTTCTGGATCTTCTGAATCAATTCGTCTTTGTTCCGGAAATAAAGAAATTCCTTTCAAATTTGATGTTGATTCTTCAGCAAATTCATCGATTAAAAGACTCAATTCTCTTGCTAATGATTTTTTATCCAATGTATATATTTTTTGTCCCAATTTCTCTTCCAATTTCTGGTCCAATTTCTCTTCCAATGTAGCTATTTTCCCTTCCAATTTCTGGTACAACTCTTCCAAATTATGAACATTAAGTTCCTTACCCTTAAAAAGAAGGATACTATGAACTTTATTGAGTTTATTTATAAAATTTGTCTCTATCGAATTTTTGACTGAAGGTTCATTTAGGATTGAAGGTAAAAAAAAATTTTTAATTATTCCACGATAGGATCCGTTTAAGAGAGGATCATATATTTTAGGCAAGTATTCTTCTTTAGTT